TCAGTTGGACCTTTGATTAATTAACATCTCTTTCTCTTTTGTTTATTGACCTCCTATTTTTTTTAATCCTAATCCACAGGAGGTCAAATTCAGATTGTTGTTCAATGATTTCAGTGTCATTCTCGATCTAACAACAAGAATGGAATCACGCTCTGTAGGATTTGAACCTACGACATCGGGTTTTGGAGACCCGCGTTCTACCGAACTGAACTAAGAGCGCTTTATTTTCACAAATCATTTTTTGTGACCCCGAAAAATAAATCTTGCATGCGTATACTATCATAATATATATATCTATTCTATATAGAATAGATAGAAAAATAGAATATATAGAAATAGAACTTTCATAATACATATATATATTGATATGATATTAAATATATATATGTATATATATATATGTCCGATCTCAATGGATCCCCTGTTACTGCTCATAAGATAAGTAATAGTTAAGGATAGGGATGACAGGATTTGAACCCGTGACATTTTGTACCCAAAACAAACGCGCTACCAAGCTGCGCTACATCCCTTTCAATTGGTTTACAGTGTCATTGTAAAGAATCTTTGTCTTATTTTCCACATCTTGATTTTGATCTTCTCTGTTGATATATATATAACCTGTGATTTTTTTTCTTTTTAGTTTCATATCGTATAACATAGAATATTAATTGAAAAATGGATATTTATAAAAGACTTATATACAAAAAGAAATAGGAAACCCACCTAAAAAAATGAATATTTTTAGGGAATGTTCGGGCGGAGACCTCTTTTTTTTTGTTTAAAAAAAAAATATCTAATGAATTGTTATCTATTTCAATTTGAATTAGGGATTCAATGTACAAATACAAGTGGTTATTAACTAAATAACCATATATATATATGTATTACAAATTACAATAAAGAATAAGAATAGAGAAGGAGGATTTTAAATGCGAGATCTAAAAACATATCTCTCCGTGGCACCAGTGATAAGTACTCTATGGTTCGGGGTTTTAGCAGGTCTATTAATAGAGATCAATCGTTTATTCCCGGATGCCTTGATATTCCCCTTTTTTTAATTCTAGTTATTGACACGGGAAGGGTTGAAGAAGATTAGAGATACAATCAAATATCTGTAATTAATCCCCCCTTCTTTTTTTTTAGAGTTAGAATAGAAAAGAGAAAGAATAAAAGTGGATTCAACTTCAGTGAATCCTGGAATTCGGTCCCTGGCTTCAATTGAATTTAATTCAAAATCCATTCCATTTCTATTAATAATAGAGTGAGTCTGGAAATGGAATGGCTAGGATGGGGCAACAATATTCTACAAGAAACTTAAATGAAAACTGAAATACTGTACTGTCATTCTAAATAGAGTTAGAAATCGTTGTATTACTTAATTTTTACTAGAACTATATTGATTCCAACGAAATCTTTCATAATTTGATTTCGAGTTAGCAACTTCTATTTTTTTTTTTCCTTTCTTCGCTTCAAATGGGAAAATAGAAGAGTTAAGTGAATCAAAAACCCAAAGGAGGTTCATGGCAAAGAGCAAAGATATCCGAGTAACGGTTATTTTGGAATGTACCAGTTGTGTTCGAAATAGTGTTAATAAGAAATCAACGGGTATTTCCAGATATATTACTCAAAAGAATCGACACAATACACCTAGTCGATTGGAATTGAGAAAATTCTGTCCCTATTGTTGCAAACATACGATTCACGGAGAGATAAAGAAATAGATAAAATGGATTGCCCGGGTCCCCTCTAAGGAACATGAAAAACGTTAATTATATATAACATATATTGAATAGAAATTAGAAATATTTCTATTTAAAATAAAATAGGAACAAAAAAAACAAAAGAAATCCAATTTTGTAATAAATAGTATTTTCGCTATAAGGAATAAACAAACCATGAAGAAATCTACGCGACTCTTTTTTAAATCTAAATCGAAACGATCTTTTCGTAGGCGTTTGCCCCCGATCCAACCGGGGGATCGAATTGATTATAAAAACATGAGTTTAATTACTCGATTTATTAGTGAACAAGGAAAAATATTATCTAGACGGGTGAATAGATTGACCTTAAAACAACAACGATTAATTACGATTGCTATAAAACAGGCTCGTATTTTATCTTCGTTACCTTTTCTTAATAATGAAAGACTATTTGCAAAAAAAAGAGAGTGGACCACTAGAACTACTGGTCTTAAAAAAAAAACCACTAGAACTACTGGTTTTAAAACAAAAACCACTAAAACTACTGGTCTTAAAAAAAATAACAATAAATAGGTTTACTCTTCAATTGAATTCAAATTCGAATCTAAACTCAAATGAAATGCGGATTAATGTTTTGTTCAAAAATTCCGATAATCCAAATTGGATTGTCGTGTTGTAAGAAAAAAGAGAATCAGTGAAGAAGAATAAATCTTTTTTTATTGAACGTGATTGCCCATTTTGACGACTTTATCATATGATTCTATTTTCTCATACAAATCTCTACTCTATCTTCCCGGAGTTCAGTCTCCGGGGAATTTTATATGATCTCATTGGAAATCATATAAAGACAATTCCTATTTAATATAGCCATTTGTGCAAGTATTTTACGATTAATAAGCAATCGACTCTTGTACAGATTATATAAAAAACGACTATAACTAAAGTATATTTTGATTCTATTCTCACGAATTACTGCATTTATTCGACTGATCCACAAACGACGAAAATCTCTTTTTTTCCTATCTCTATCCCGATCGGCCGAAATCAAAGCTTTTGTTTTCTGTTGAGTAATATTTCGAGTAAGTTTTGAATGAGCCCCTCGAAAGGGAAATAAGTGCATTTTTTTCGTACGTCTCCGAGCTATATATCCTCGTTTAATTCTGGTCATTGAATAAATGAAACTTTGATGAATAACTATTTGATTTCTTTTCTTTCAGTTATTCTTTTCCTTTTCCTAGTCCTAGTCTATTAATAACAAAACGAATTCTTCCAATGTAGAAAATAAAAATTCCAATGGCTTTTGCTACTATAACCTTCCCAACCACGATTTTTTTCTTTTTATTCGAAGCATTTCACCTCGAAATAAGAAATTGTATTGATACTAGGTATCAAAAAAACATAGTACAATAATAGAAATGGAAAAAAAATAGTGGGTTCCGTCGTTTCTATGGTTACTTCTTAAACGGCGAGGTCTTCTCTATACACCGGAGCCCCTTCCTTCATTTAATCAATGCTATTCTTAACTTGTACAGTTCATACTCTTTGGCTCTACCCATGAAATATCTAGTAATAGGTCTTTCACAACGAAATCTACCTATACAGTAACGGTATTTAAGTATGAAGATTTGCCGGGTAGCTGACCCTGTTAGTCCGTTCTGGTAAGAGTAAGGACATAATCTTTCTTTTCCGCCCTTTAATTTAAATAGGATTTCCCCTGCTTAATGGATAATAATTTGCTACCAATGGGGAAGTCTTTCTCATCTTAAATTTCAAATGGAGATGATTGGATTTGCACCAAGGGAAACCATAAATTTCATAATTTGATACACAATAAAAGGATAGATATTTTTAATAGAATAGGAATAGAATAGGTTTTTTTAAGATTAAGATAGTGAATGAAGTTCTTCGATTCTATCTTATTTTATTGGTCCTACTGAATACTGGAATAATTTGTTTCCTTTCTTTTGTCTTAGTACATGATCTGAACGAGTCGCACATACACCCTAGTACATGTTCCTCGGCGCTGAGGGCATCCCCGAAGAGCGGGGGATTTCGTGACATTTCTGATTGGTTGTCTTGTGTTTCTAATAAGTTGTTTAATAGTGGGCATGTTGAGTTGGATACATAATGAGCAAGTATAGGTGAAACTTAAACTGATGGTTATGGTATGAATTCCTTCATATTATATTCTATCATATTCTCCATATTAATAGATTAATTACTAGAAATATTAGACTAGAAACGAGAATGGTAAGGGGATAAAATCTCAAATCATGTCGTGTATTTCCGCAGAATCCTTTCTAATTCTCTTTTTTTTTTTTTTTTTCGTTCATAAAAAATTCTGCGTTCGTTATAAAATCAATAATTCCATGAGTTTGGGCTTCTTCTGCTGACAAAAAAGAATCCCTGTTCAGGTCTATCAGTATAGTGGAGTAAACTTGGCCTGTTATTTCTACATAAGTCTTTGTGATATTTTCGCGTATTTTTCTTATTTCATTCATTTCCGTGATAAGCTCTCCCGAGTATATGTCCCGAAAAGAACTAGCGGGTTGATGTATCAGTACCCTGATGATATACCAGAATCAAAAATTCTTCTATCTCGCATGCCATGATTCTTCTATCTTGCATGCCATGATTTTTTTTTATCTTGTATCACATGATAAGACTAGAGAGATAAAGAATAATAAAAAAAAAGAGATAGAATTGAGGAACCGTACAGGCATCTTTTGCGTATTGCATACGGCTTTACAATGGAATGGAATTTCTTTTTACCTCCCATTTTGACCTCCCATACAAAAAATCTAAACTAGAGAGGTTCTATCAGCTTCAGGTTGATAAATGATCCAACAACCACCCTTTTTTTTCCCTTTTTTGTTTATGCAGTACCTAAAAAATATTATAATGGTTCCGATGCTTTCATTTATTGTTTAGCAATTCCAAAGTTTCTTTTTTTATTTCTTTTATAATATAACTCTTCTTTCTTTCATCACATGAAAATTTCTTCGGTATGAAAACAAAAAAAGGGGGGGAGAGTGGTTGTAACGCTGAATAGAATATAGGCTTCCGATGGATCAGATAAGAGATTAGAGAATCAAATAAGAGATCAGAGAAAATTAATCGTAAATAGCCCCTTTCCAAAACTTACTCTTTCGATACATAATCAAATGGTTTTTGAAAAAACAAAAAAAATGGATCATATCGAATTCGAAGTGCCATGCTATTTTTAACTTTACTTTACTTAATCTTTACTTAATATTTAAATATTTATCTATTTACTTTACTTAATATTTAAAAATGGATCTATTTCTTATTTATATATTTCTATGGTGAAGGCATAGTTTTCTTCTTTTTTTTCTTAAAAAAAAAGATTCATTTCTTAAAAAAAAAGAAAAAATTCATTGGCGCTAAGCGTGAGGGAATGCTATACGTTTCGTAGGTGTTCCTCCGGCCAGAATAAAAGATGCTATTGAAGCGGAAACTCCCATGTTTATTGTCTGTATATCTGCGTATACAAATTGTATAGTATCATAAACAATTAGTCCCGGTACTACCCATCCACCGGGAGAGTTTAGAAACAAATTCTGATCTTTGCTATGATCCTCCATACTTAGAAATATCATGAGGCCGGAAATTTGATTCGCTAACTCATTTTTAATTTCTTTACCTATAAAAAGTAGTCTGTCTCGATAAAGTCGGTTGATTAGGATACAATTTGATCCCTTAGGAGCCGTACATGCACTTTTTGATGCATACGGTTCACCAAAAATCGTGAAAAAGAATCAATGTGTAGATTTCAACCTTTTTTTCTTTTTTCATAGTGGGCTTTTTCGAACTTCTGGTCCTTTTTTTTTCTTATATTTTTAAAAAAAGACGACTTTTGACTCATTTACTTATATTCATTCTATATAAGTATTCTAACTATATTCTAACTATATAAGTATTCTAAGAAAAAAAAAGAATGTACTAAACTTATTCAATTAACTTCTCATTGATATATTGTTTTCATCCAGATCGAATCCAAATTGTGATGTCATTTTCTTGTTTCTGAATGGGTTTTTTCAATTCTTTTAGGTTTCTGCTCTACTCCGAGTAAAGATCTGCCCGATTTGGATTTGCACATATAGGACAAATACCCCAATACCATGTCTTTTTGCTACGACTTCCTTTTTTCTTCAATTTATGTCATGTTTTCCGCCAAATCAAATATATGTATAGAAGTAGTAATCGTACATATATTACCAATTGGTTTTTTTTATAAACAGAGCCTGGATGCTTCATTTTATTGGTCCAACCAAGAAAACCATAAATTATTCTAAATTGATAATATTAATTTGAATATCCCCCCAAAAAATAGATCTAATTGAACTTGATTCTACTTCACGCTCCAAATTTTTGAATCATCAAAAAAATATTTTTTGAGGTGAAAGGGAGGATATCTCGATCGGGAGAGAGAACGGGGAAATCCCATATGCTCCAATATATCTGACAAGTCGCACTATAGGTCAATCCAAGACGCTTCTTCATCTCCAGGAATTAGAAATGCAGCTTTCGGAACACCAATAGGCATAAAAAAATAGAAATTTTTTTCCTATTTTTTTTTTAGGATTATGCCCCCTTTTTTTTTTGATGCAGTCCCGCACCCGAATGGGTTTAGTGTCTTAATAATGATTGGTCTTTATCATATTTTATTTCTAGTATCGATTGAATAAGTAATTTCATAAATCAAAATCATAACTAAAAAAAGGAGGACCAAATGAATAAAGGAAAATTCTTACGAATGGGTCCTTTCTTTGATTGATGAACAAATATGTCTGCAGCCGCTCATTTAAAGAATATATAAAATAGTGTCAATTTTCCCACCTCCCTCCCCTACACCATTGCGTATTCTTACTTATCGGGTGTAGAATAGATCTGCGTCTTTTTGTTCCTACGAATAGAATTGTTCCATTATTACTAAATAATAAATAAAAAAAAACTAGAACAAATATGAATCCTTTACTCGAGATAATCCACTAAAAAGGGGGTCCATAGCATATTCCAGTGCAATAAAGTTACATAGTGTCTATTATTTTTTGTTGATATAAGGGGTATTTCATGGGTTTGCCTTGGTATCGTGTTCATACTGTTGTATTGAATGATCCCGGTCGTTTGCTTTCTGTCCATATAATGCATACAGCTCTGGTTGCTGGTTGGGCCGGTTCGATGGCTCTATATGAATTAGCAGTTTTTGATCCTTCTGATCCTGTTCTTGACCCAATGTGGAGACAAGGTATGTTTGTTATACCCTTCATGACTCGTTTAGGAATAACCAATTCATGGGGCGGTTGGAGTATAACAGGAGGGACTATAACGAATCCGGGTCTTTGGAGTTACGAAGGTGTCGCTGGGGCACATATTGTGTTTTCTGGCTTGTGCTTCTTGGCAGCTATCTGGCATTGGGTCTATTGGGATCTAGAAATCTTTTGTGATGAACGTACGGGAAAACCTTCTTTGGATTTGCCAAAAATTTTTGGAATTCATTTATTTCTTTCAGGGTTGGCCTGTTTTGGTTTTGGCGCATTTCATGTAACAGGATTGTATGGTCCTGGAATATGGGTGTCCGATCCTTATGGACTAACCGGAAGGGTACAACCCGTAAATCCCGCGTGGGGTGTGGAAGGCTTTGATCCTTTTGTTCCTGGGGGAATAGCCTCTCATCATATTGCAGCAGGGACTTTGGGTATATTAGCGGGCCTTTTCCATCTTAGTGTTCGTCCACCCCAACGTCTGTACAAAGGATTACGTATGGGAAATATTGAAACCGTCCTTTCCAGTAGTATCGCAGCTGTCTTTTTTGCAGCTTTTGTTGTTGCTGGAACTATGTGGTATGGTTCAGCAACTACCCCGATTGAATTATTTGGTCCCACTCGTTATCAATGGGATCAGGGATACTTCCAGCAAGAAATATATCGAAGAGTTGGTGCTGGGCTAGCCGAAAATCAAAGTTTATCAGAAGCTTGGTCTAAAATTCCTGAAAAATTAGCTTTTTATGATTACATCGGCAATAATCCGGCAAAAGGGGGATTGTTTAGAGCGGGTTCAATGGACAATGGGGATGGAATAGCTGTTGGGTGGTTAGGACACCCTATCTTTAGAGATAGAGAGGGGCGTGAACTTTTTGTACGTCGTATGCCTACTTTTTTTGAAACATTTCCGGTTGTTTTGGTAGACGGAGACGGAATTGTTAGAGCCGATGTTCCTTTTAGAAGGGCAGAATCGAAGTATAGTGTCGAACAAGTAGGTGTAACTGTTGAGTTCTATGGCGGCGAACTAAATGGAGTCAGTTATAGTGATCCTGCTACTGTGAAAAAATATGCTAGACGTGCTCAATTGGGTGAAATTTTTGAATTAGATCGTGCCACTTTGAAATCGGATGGTGTTTTTCGTAGCAGTCCAAGGGGTTGGTTTACTTTTGGACATGCTTCGTTTGCTCTGCTCTTCTTTTTCGGACACATTTGGCATGGTGCTAGAACCTTGTTCAGAGATGTTTTTGCTGGTATTGACCCAGATTTAGATGCTCAAGTAGAATTTGGAGCATTCCAAAAACTTGGAGATCCAACTACAAGAAGACAAGTAGTCTGATACAAGATTGTTCTCTTTCTTTTCGACTTGATTTTCATTTTCTTTTTTTTATTTGAATTTGACATAGGGAACCGGATCAATCTTGATTTGAATGGCTACCTTTTCTTTTTCTCTTATTTTTTCTTTTTCTTTATCCGGGAGACGATCCAAAATAAACAGGTAGGAAAGCTATAATTGTAAACCACGATCAAATCTATGGAAGCATTGGTTTATACATTCCTCTTAGTTTCTACTTTAGGAATCATTTTTTTCGCTATCTTTTTTCGAGAACCGCCTAAAGTTCCAACTAAAAAGTTGAAATGATTTTTCATTATCATTATCTCAATTGAAGTAATGAGCCTCCCAATATTGGGAGGCTCATTACTTCAACTAATCCCCATGTTCTTCGAATGGATCCCTTAGTCGTTGAGAGGGTTGCCCAAAAGCAGTATATAAGGCGTACCCAGTAAAACTTACAAGTAAACCAGATAGAGAGATGGCAACTAGGGTTGCTGTTTCCATTATTATAACATTTCAAGACCACAACGGATCTAAGATAAGATCATTTATTTACAGGGGAATGGTATACAAAGTCAACAGATCTCAATGAATACAAAATAGGATTTATGGCTACACAAACCGTTGAGGGTAGTTCTAGATCTGGTCCAAGACGAACTGTTGTAGGGGATTTATTGAAACCATTGAATTCGGAATATGGTAAAGTAGCTCCTGGTTGGGGAACTACTCCTTTGATGGGTGTTGCAATGGCTCTATTTGCGGTATTTCTATCTATTATTTTGGAGATTTATAATTCTTCCATTTTACTGGACGGAATTTCTATGAATTAGATTCACAAGACCCGACTAACTAGCTTTTCAATAGAAAGTGAAGCATTTAGGTCTTCGATTTTGAGCTCATTTTTTGTTTGGGTTTGGTAGTTCGGCCGTGGAATTTCTTTGTTTCTGCATTTCCGGAATATGAGTGTGTGACTTGTTAGAATCGATCCTATTGATAGTACAGAGAATAGGTCTGTGATCTTGATAGAGATGGTTTTATCCCGTCGGATATTTATTCTAGTATCTGGAGCACGGAATATAGAAAATATATGCGAAATTATTAGAACTATGATTCATACTTAATATTTAGACCTCGCAGCCGGACTTCAAAAAAAAAATTTCAAAAAAAAAAAGAAAGGTAAATCGAAAGATTTTGATTTTTTCAAACTGCCGCTTATCTTTATTTTGATCAAAGGACAAACGTTTCTTTGGATTTTTTTTCATTATCACTATATATATATCTATTCATTGAATAATTTACGATAATATATATATTAACGATCCAAATATATATATTTATTGACAATCCAAATATATATATTTATTCATTGAATAATTGGTGATCCAACAATTCTTACTCAGGGAATTTTTGGACTTAGATTGAAGGTTTTTTTGAATCATCGTGGTTCCGGTATGAATCTGAGGTTTTTTTAATCGATTCATAGGGTCTTAACAAAAGAATTCCTATCGATAATAAATAAGACAGCAGTAAAGCCGCATTATACACATAGAAATCAAAACTAACACAAATCAAAGAAAAAAAAAATCAAGTATTAAGTAAGTAATAGTAAATAAGTAAATAGAATATTCAAGAGGCCCGTAACGATCAAGATAAAGACGAGTGAGCCGACTTGAAATTTTGGC